TCTTCGGGATCGAACATCAATTGCAACGATTCGATAGACGGCTCATTGGGATAGATATAGATGAACAATACCCCCCCTGGAACCGTATAGGAAGTTTTCTCCTCGTACGGCTCGAGAAAAAATGACTTAATTCGAAGTTTTGTCTATGTATCCAATTCTAATAAATTAAATAACAAACGGGCCTATAAAATCAATTAGACTACGATTCCAGTCTTTTTTCTTCCTGAAAAATGAAAAAGAAACCGCTCGTACTCATAACTCAAGTCGGATAACTCTCAAATAGCTCAAAGAAAAATCTTTAGTGAATTTCATTTATTGAGTAGTCTTTACTCCCTTTCGTTTATACCGGTTAAACTATTTCAAATTCTATTTGGATTCTTTAGTCGAATCCAGTTATTGAGACTATCGAAAGAATTAACAACTAAAATTATTAACAACTAAAAGGGTGTTTCCTTGTTTTTAAACCCTTTATTCCTATTTTGAATCATTGGGTTTAGACATTACTTCGGTGTTTCTTAATCTTTTCAAAGTGGCAGCAACATACCCTTTATTTATATTTATTTCTTTCTATCAAAGAATCCTATGGACGGTTGATTCGAGTATGATACACGTTGAATCGCAAAATTTGGATCAATTTCAACAAGTTTTGCTTTTGAATTGGAAACTTGCTCGAATTGGATCCTTTCGATTGTCCATATATTGACGAAGTTGTTCCAGTTGATTGGCATTAACCCTAGATCCTTGCCCCTGAGAAATGAATTAATACTTTCGGTTCGAGCTCCATCATGAACTATTTACAACCCGACAAAAAACGAAGGGTTCAAGTGTAACAGAACAAACAATGTCGAGCCAAGAGCACCTCATTTCTAGACAAATCGAAAATGGTGGGTGTAAAAATCCACAACGGGTTGTGTCCTTCAAGTCGCACGTTGCTTTCTACCACATCGTTTCAAACGAAGTTTTACCATAACATTCCTCTAATTTGGAACCGGTATGGAATTGATTCAATTACGGAATCATGAATAGTCATCGGTTCAGCTGTCCATAGACATCGCAATCTACACTTTTTCTTCTATAATATGAATATATAATACATGAAAAAATATTTTTCTGAAAAAATCCTAGCAAGACAACATTTTTAACATATTTAACAGACTAATAGAATATATATAAAATAGATAATAGAAAGAAAAAAGAAATCCATATCTATAATATATAGATATATATATATGGAAATAATATATAAACGAATAAGTTTTGGAATCTGCATCTTGAAGTGACTTAATAAGATAAATTAAACGATTTCCTACTTTTTCAAAGATTCCATGTATAGGGAATCATTAAAAATATTTTTTTATTAAAAAAAATATTTCTATATTTCTAGCGGATCGGTCTTTCTTTTTGAAGTGACTCATCACTAATTTCAAATAAACATTTGAAATAGATCAAAGAAACGAAGAAAGAAATAAGATTAAGAAGAAAAAAATCCTTTTTTTTTCATGAGATGTATAAAAAAATAATGTAAGTTAATATTTGCATTTTGATTCTTTTAATCAGATTACGAAAATCAAAATCGAACAAAAAATAGGTAAGATTTCTCCTATCTATCAGATAGACGGAACTGTTGTCACTATTTGTTGTTTGTTATAGATGTTTTATATCTACTATACTATAGAATATGGGACTTGATCATTTGTTAATGAAATTTGAACAGACACAGATGTTTAAAGTAATATAGATTAACTGCTATCCACCTCCTTTTTAGATTATGTTATATTATGATAGGGTTTATATGGGAATAATGGAGAAATGGATCCGTGCTGGGACGGAAGGATTCGAACCTCCGAATGGCGGGACCAAAACCCGTTGCCTTACCACTTGGCCACGCCCCATTTCAATTGCTAATTGACACTAAGAAACAATAATATTGTTATTGGTTGTTTGTCAACTCCAGCCCAAATAAATATCTAGAAAGATTCCATATCTATAGAATATAGATCTTCTATATCTATAGAATAATAGAATAGACCGGTATTCGCATTTTGATACATATAGATACAGAATTCAACTGAATTTATTGATCATTACATAGAATTCAATTAAGATATTGTATGAAAGTATCGTTTCTTCTATTCTCCTTTGAGAATTGGAGGATTTTTGGTTGTATGTATTCAAAGAAAAAGAAGGATTTTTTGTCTACCTTATTTACTTTCTTTCTTTTTCCTTATATCAAAAATGCAACCAAAATGCAATTATCTCCAAGAACAAAATGTCTGTTATGCTTAATATCGTTAGTTTGATCTGTATTAATTCGCCCCTTTATTCGAGTAGTTTTTTCTTCGGCAAATTGCCCGAAGCCTATGCTTTTTTGAATCCAATCGTAGATGTTATGCCAGTCATACCTCTACTTTTTTTTCTCTTAGCTTTTGTTTGGCAGGCTGCTGTAAGTTTTCGATAAGATCCTGAATAATAATATCCTAGAAAATGCATGATTTCCTCG